TTAGTAGTTGTTGGGGTGGAGTGCATCAAGGTGGGAGGTTGAATAAATTAATTCTTTTTACTGTAGTATTAGTACTAATATGCTTTCTGAGGGGTATGGCCCTGGGTGTGTGGGAAGAAATTACAAGTAAATATTGGTGGAAGGGTACAGTGAAATATTAATTGTAAATATTTGTTGCTGGGCAATTTCTCAAGTGAGAAAAAAAATGTTAGTAGGCGGATGTCTCTTTATGGTGGTCACCTCAGAAAGTGTGGGTTAGCGGGTTGCATTTTGGGTTTAAATTTGCATAAATTTATTTTTAATGTAAATAATAATAAAAATTTTTCTTTTATGTCCTGTGACCATTGACTGAATAACACCTTATGGGCGGGATGGGGGCCAAACTATTCGTGCTACAATGACACCATTAAATAGGGGGCAAACACTGCCATGTCCCAGCTTCACAAAGTATCGGCGGGATTCAGCCAGAGGGATTCCACTCCCGGCTAGGCAATGGTGATGAGTACATCCCTACTCAGTAGGCCATAGCGGAGCGAGCTCCCGTAGACCGGCTAAGAGGGTGACAGCACTGTGATCCATCACAAATGTCTCATTTAAGGGGAACGTATGGGCGAGTTACATGGTATGTACCTGAGGTAGGAACCAGATGCCGTTTACAGCTTGAGGATAGTTACTCTTCATAGCGTGGGCTTCCGGCGAGGGTTAGTAGGGGTTGTGGATGAAATGATGGTTTCACGGAGGATGTTGAATTGAGAGACCAATTATACGGAAGAATATCCATGTTGAAGGGGTTGACTGAATGGGATGAACCATAGGCGGGATGTGCGTATGTACAATTAAGCAAAGGTGGGGCATATAATATCCATGGGGGTAATAATTTACGGGGAACTAAGGTGGGCATGTAATTGGTCCTGCTAAGGATGTTAAATCCGTGCTTGTAAGCATGTCTTGTAATCATGGATAGGGGAAGTTTGTGGGGCATGTGCTATGTATGATTAAGCATGTACAGTACTATGTATTAGACATGGGGTAAAGCATTAATGCACTATATACATAATGAAGGAGGAAATTAAATTGTAGATGTAAGTACTTGCATGGTACTTAAAAGTTGTGCACTCAAAGAAGATAAAGCGCAGGGAGTAATTTAAGTTAGAATTTCAGCTTTGGGTGTTGATTGTAGAACAGGATGTTCTCTCCCTGAAGTGTCCTGGGGAGTAAGATTCTCCATTATCCGGTTTACAAGACCGAGGTATTGGCTTATACTACAAGGACGCTACCATTTGAGTAGTTTATTTTCAATTAGGGAGGATAGAGGAATAAGGGTAATAATAGTGAGAAAATATATAATGGATGCTATTTGACCAATAGTTACGAAGGGGTATTCTACTGGTTGGCCTCCAATTCATGTGAGTGTAAGTAGAATGGCTACTAGGGTTCAGAACAAGCTTTGGCCGATTGGTCGGAATATTATGCTTTGCTGTTTAGATAGGTGGATTATTGGAATAATTGCTAGAATTAGGATGGAGAGAATAAGGGCTAGAACACCTCCTAGTTTATTGGGGATGGATCGTAGAATGGCATATGCAAATAGGAAGTATCATTCTGGTTTAATGTGGGGAGGAGTGTTAAGGGGGTTTGCTAGGGTATAGTTGTCTGGGTCAGTTAGAAGGTCGGGAGCAAATAGGGTTAAACTTATTAGGAGGAGAAGGAGAAAGATTAACCCTAAAATATCTTTAATTGTGTAGTAGGGGTGAAATACAATTTTGTCAGAGCTGGATACTAATCCTGATGGGTTATTGGAGCCTGTGTCATGCAGAAATAAAAGGTGGATAGCAGCTAAGGCTGCGATAATAAAGGGTAAAATAAAGTGGAAAGTAAAGAATCGTGTAAGTGTGGCTTTGTCTACGGAGAAGCCTCCTCAAATTCACTGCACGAGGTCTGATCCGATGTAGGGAATAGCTGATAGAAGATTTGTAATTACTGTGGCGCCTCAGAAGGATATTTGGCCCCATGGAAGTACGTAGCCTATAAATGCTGTGGCCATAGATGCCAGTAGTAGGATAATACCGACATTTCAGGTCTTCAGAAAGAGAAATGATCCATAGTACAGGCCTCGTCCAATGTGAAGAAACAGGCAGATGAAAAATATGGAGGCGCCGTTAGCATGTAGATAACGAATAATTCAGCCGTAGTTTACATCTCGTGTAATATGGGCTACTGAGGAGAAGGCAGAGGAGGTGTCCGGCGTGTAATGTATGGCTAGAAATAGGCCGGTGGCAATTTGGGTAATAAGGCAGATACCTAGGAGTGAGCCGAAGTTCCATCAGGATGAGATGTTGGATGGTGTGGGTAGGTCAATGAATGAGTTGTTAATAATTTTTGCGAGTGGGTGTGTTTTACGGGTAATGGTCATTAGAATTCTTATAGTTGAAATACAACAATGGTTTTTCATATCATTAGTCATGGTTAAATCCATGTGGGAATAATGACATATGCTTTATTTTCATTAAGTATTATACTAGTAATAGGGTTTATGGGATTTTCCTCTAAGCCTTCACCTATCTATGGTGGTTTGGTGTTAATTTTTAGTGGTGCTGTAGGTTGTGCGATTACGTTATATTTAGGGGGATCCTATATAGGGTTAATAGTTTTTTTAATTTATTTGGGTGGGATAATAGTTGTTTTTGGTTATACTGCAGCAATGGCAATTGATGAGCATCCTGAGTCATGGTTGTCAAGCATGGATATTTTGGGAACTATAATAATAGGTTTAGTTATGGAGTTTACTATGGTATTTTTGTTGGGTGGGGATCCCATTAAGACGGTTGAGGGTGTGACTATTACTGTAAATTATAAGACTGTGGCTAGTTGAATAATTTATGAGGGTGAAGGGCCTGGGTTAATTCGTGAGGATCCTACTGGTGCAGCTGCTTTGTATAACTACGGGGTTTGGGTTGTTTTAGTTACTTGTTGGGCATTATTTACAGGTATACATATTGCTATTGAGCTTACTCGAGGTGGAGGTTAGATGGCTAAGAGTAGTATAAGGGTAGGTGGAATAAAGAATGATAGGAAGTAAAGTTTGATTAGGCCTTTTTGGGTTGAGGTTGAGGTGGAAATTGAAACTTGGGTTATTGATATTATTTTTGGCATTGTTTTTTCTAGTCAGAGTAAGTCTAGCAATATGGATATAAGGTTTTGGCTAGAAGTTAGGCCTGAATGAGGGCTTAGGCGGTGTGTGGTAGTGGAGTAGAATCCTAGTATATTAGAAAAGTAATAGGTTTTTACTGGGGTTTTAAGTTTTGTATTATTGGTTATAAGGCTGAGTTCTATAGCTAGTAGAAGGCCTAGGATAGTAACTCCCAGGGCTGCTAGTTTGAGGTAAAGGGGTATGGTTGTTTGAGGGTGGTGGGTAGGAGGGATACAGTTGGAGATAAGGAATCCAGCGAAGATGCTTCCGATTGCTAGGCGGTTAATTGGATTTATTAGTAAAGGGCTATTTTCGTTAATTAAAATTAGGCTAGTAGATCGGGGGTAGTTTGTAAGGGTAAAGAAGATTATGCGAATGCTGTATGCAGCTGTAAGAGAGGTGGCTATTAGGGTAATTATAAGGGCTCAGGCGTTGGCATATGATATATTGGCAGCTTCAATAATTAGGTCTTTTGAGTAGAAGCCTGTTAAAAAGGGTGTGCCTATAAGTGCTAGGTTGCCAATAATAAGAGAGGAGGTAGTGAATGGTAGGGTATAAAATAAACCTCCTATTTTTCGGATATCTTGTTCGTTATTAAGGCTGTGGATAATAGATCCTGCTGATAAGAATAGTATAGCCTTAAAGAAGGCATGGGTGCAGATGTGAAGAAAAGCTAAGAATGGTTGGTTAAGACCAACTGTTACTATTATAAGGCCTAGTTGGCTTGAGGTTGAGAAGGCAATAATTTTTTTCATATCATTTTGTGTTAGAGCACAGATGGCTGTGAATAGGGTAGTTATAGCTCCGAGAGTTAATATAAGTGTTTGTAGGAGTAAATTATTTTCGAATAGGGGGTGGAGTCGAATAATTAGGAAAATCCCCGCAACTACCATAGTACTGGAGTGAAGTAGTGCTGAGACTGGGGTAGGGCCTTCTATGGCGGAGGGGAGTCATGGGTGGAGGCCAAATTGAGCTGACTTTCCGGTAGCGGCAAGAAGGAGGCTAATTAGGGGAAGAGAACTTGGGGTGGAATTAATAATAAATATTTGTTGAAAATCTCATGAGTTGGCGTATAGGAAAAATCATGCTATTGCCAGGATAAACCCAATATCACCAATGCGATTATACAGGATTGCTTGTAATGCAGCTGTATTAGCATCTGTTCGACCGTGCCATCAGCCAATTAGCAGAAAGGATATAATGCCTATTCCTTCTCATCCAATGAAAAGTTGGAATAAGTTATTAGCAGTAATAAGGATAATTATAGTAATAAGAAAAATAAGTAGGTACTTGAGAAATTGGTTGATATTTGGGTCAGAGTGTATATATCATATTGAGAATTCAATGATTGATCATGTGACAAGTAGTGCTACAGGGGTAAATACTATAGAGAAAAAGTCTATTTTGAAGCTTAAAAATAATTCAATAGTTTGAATAGTTGTTCAGTGTCAGTTTGAAATTATAAATTCTTGGCCTGTAAAGATAAATATAGTTGTGGCTAGTAGGCTGATAGAGAGGGAGAATACAATGGCCAGTTTTACGTAATGCGGGTACAAGGGATTGTTGCGAGGATTAATAAGGGTAATTATAATGGGTACTAGTAGGGGAACTAGTATTATTAGGGCTATGGAGGAGAACATTACTTTTATTTGGAGTTGCACCAATATTTTTGGTTCCTAAGACCAATGGATAACTTCTATCCTTTAAAAGTTGAGAAAGCCAGGCTATTAAGCATGGGAGCATGAGTTAGCAGTTCTTGCATACTTTCTCGGTAGGTAAGAAGTTATTAACTTCTAATATTAGATTCACAATCTAATGTTTTAATTAAACTATAGCTACAGGGGGTTAGTCCCATAATTACTTTGGGATTTAGGGTAAGGAGGATGATTGGTCCCAGGTGTATTAGTATTAGAGTATTTTCACGTGTAAATAAGGGCTTAAAATTGCTAGTGCTATATGTTAATGGCCCTCGCTGCGTTGATGTAAACATATGGAGCGAGTATAGAGCTGTAATTAGTATATTAAGTCCTGTGAATACAATAGTAAAATTGGATCAGGAGAAAGAGGCTACAATTGTAAGTAGTTCCCCTATTAGATTGATGGTTGGGGGTAGGGCAAGATTGGTGAGGTTAGCTATAAGTCATCAGAGGGCAAGGAGGGGAAATAGTGTTTGTAAGCCTCGGGTAAATATTATAGTTCGGCTATGAATTCGTTCATAGTTTGAATTTGCCAGGCAGAATAGTAGTGATGAGGTAAGTCCATGGGCGATTATAAGGATAATAGCGCCGGTGAAACTTCAAGGGGTTTGGATAAGGATGGCTAGGATAACCAGTGCCATATGGCTAACGGAGGAGTAGGCAATGAGAGATTTTAGGTCGGCTTGTCGTAGGCAGATGGAGCTTGTTATTACTATTCCTCATAGGGATAGGATGATGAAGGGGTAGCTTATTTTTTCTGTCAGGGGATTAAGTATAGGAGTAATTCGTATTATGCCATAGCTTCCTAATTTTAGTAAGATTGCTGCTAGAACTATTGAGCCTGCAATGGGAGCCTCAACGTGTGCTTTGGGCAGTCACAGGTGAAGGCCGTAAAGGGGTATTTTGACTATAAAGGCTAGTATGCATCCCAGTCATGTGATAGAGTTGGTTCAGGAGAGTAATATTTCTTTAGTAGTAAATAGTATTGTTAGAAGATTTAATGATCCCAGGTTGGCTAAGTAATATAAGAGTGTAATAAGCAGTGGGAGGGATCCGGCTAGTGTATAAAATAGAAAATATGAACCTGCATTGAGGCGTTCTGGTTGATAACCTCAGCGGGTAATAACGATTAAGGTGGGGATTAAAGTGGTCTCGAACAGAATATAGAAGAGGATAAGTTCTGTGGCTGTAAATGTTATGATTAAAGAAATTTGTAGAAGAATTAGTATTGATATATAAAGCTTTTTTCGTGGTAAGGGATTGTTATAGAGGTGTTGTTGAGTTGCTAGAATTATTAGGGGTAGAAGCCAGGCTGTTAGGGCGAGGAGTGGAGATGTCAATGGGTCTGAGAAGAAAATTAGTGATAGGTAGCATAATATGTTTGGTAAATACAGGGGTACAAGGGCTAGGGCACTGATTAGTAGGCTTCAGGCTATTGTATTAATTCATATTGTACGGTTGTTTGAGAGTCATACTGTTGGAAGTAATATAATTGTTGGTAGAATAATTTTTAGCATTGGAGTAGGTTTAGGTTTTGCACATAGTCTAAGCCATATAAGTTAGAGATTAAAATTAGCAGGGCTAGGCCGACTGCGGCTTCACATGCGGCGAAGACTAGAAGAGTAATTGGTATTATAAATATTAATGTTATATGTAAATTTAGGGTTGTAAGTGTAATTAAAATAAATAGTGATAATATTATGCCCTCTAGACATAGTAAGGATGATATTAGGTGGGATCGATAGATTAGTAATCCCAGCAGGGATATGGAATATGCTAATATTGTGTTGATGTAAATAAAGGGCACTTGATAAATATGATTCATCATAATCTAATGAGTCGAAATCATTTATTTTTAATTAAACTATTTACCAATTCAACTCAATCTAATCCTTTCTGAGATCATTCGTAGGCCAATCCTACTACTAAAATAATAATTAAGGCAAGAATTATATTAGTTGTTAGTATTAATTTGTTTGTTTGGGTTGCCCATGGAAGGGGGAGAAGGAGGGCAATTTCTAGGTCAAATAGGAGGAATGTAATGGCTACTAGGAAAAATTTTATGGAAAAAGGTAGGTGGGCAGAGGTTGTGGGGTCAAATCCACATTCGTAGGGGTTATGTTTTTCTGCGTAGGCATTAGGTTGTGGGATTCAAAATGTAATAGTAATTAGTAAAAGAGCTAGAATAATACTTGTAATTAGGGTTAGTGCTATATTTATTACTCTCTATCAGGTTTAACTGAGGCCTACTGATTGGAAGTCGGTTGTACTACTTATACTAAGAGAGTAAGATCCTCATCAATAAATAGAAATGTAGAGGAATAGTCATACTACATCTACGAAGTGCCAGTACCATGCGGCGGCTTCAAAGCCGAAATGGTGATTGGATGTAAAATGATCTATTTGCAAGCGAAGGTAGCATGTAATGAGGAATGTGGTTCCGATGATGACGTGCAGGCCGTGAAAGCCTGTTGCTATAAAGAATGTGGAGCCATAAATTCCATCTGAGATGGTGAAGGGGGCTTCCGAATATTCTGATATTTGTAGGTAGGTAAAGTATATACCCAATGCAATGGTTATAAATAGTGCTTGGGTTGATTCTTCTTGGTCAGCTTCTATTAGGCTATGGTGAGCTCAAGTAATTGTTACTCCTGATGCAAGTAGAACGGCTGTATTTAGTAGGGGGACTTCTATAGGGTTAAGAGGAAAGATGCCTGTAGGAGGTCAGTGTCCTCCTGTTTGTGGGGTTGGGGCTAAGCTAGAGTGGTAGAATGCTCAGAAGAAGCCGGCAAAGAAAAAAATTTCTGAAATAATAAATAGGATTATTCCATATCGAAGGCCCTTTTGTACGGGGGTGGTGTGATGTCCTTGATATGTTCCTTCTCGAACGACATCTCGTCATCATTGAAATATGGTTATTGCGCTGGCTAGTAAACCTGTTATGAGGAGAAGGCTATGATAAAAGTGGAATCATATAATTAAGCCTGAGGTAAGTAGGAAGGCGGACAGAGCTCCTGTTAATGGTCAGGGGCTTGGATTAACTATGTGGTAGGCATGAGCTTGGTGGGTCATTAAGAGTTATCATGTAGGTAAAGGCTTACTAGAAGTGTGAAGACGTAGGCTTGAATTAAGGCTACACCTAATTCTAGGGTAATTAGAAGGATAATTACAATAACCGTAATTATAGATGAGGAGAAATAAATAGATATAAGAGTTAATGCGGTGTCTCCAAGTAGGTGCACTAGAAGATGTCCTGCTGTGATATTAGCTGTTAAACGTACGGCTAGTGCTATTGGTTGAATGAAGAGGCTAATTGTTTCAATAATTACTAGTATGGGAATAAGAGAAATAGGGGTTCCTTGGGGTAAAAAGTGGGCTAAAGATGCTTTTGTTTTGAATCGAAACCCTATAAGTACTGTGGCCGCTCATAGGGGGATTGCTATTCCAATATTCATAGATAGTTGGGTGGTTGGTGTAAATGCGTAAGGTATAAGTCCAAGGAGATTGTTAAGAGCAATAAAAGTAATTAGGGTTAGAAGTATAAGAGATCAAGTTCGTCCCTTAGTGCTGTGATTTAGTATTAGTTGTTTTAATGTAAGTTGGATTAATCATTGTTGAAGTAGAGAAATTCGGTTGCCGATTAATTTATTGGGAGGTGTTATTAGTAGGGTGGGAAATAAAATAATTAATGTAATTAGGGGGATTCCTAGAATTGTTGGGATATTGAATGAGGCAAATAGATTTTGGTTCATTTTAGTTCTCAGGTTGCATTATGTTTTTGTATTTTAATTAATTTTGATATTGGAGAGGCATAGAAGGTGAAATTTAATATTTTTAATTGAATAGTGTAAAATAGGGCCACAACTATTGATATAATTACCAGTGGTCATGGCGAGATGTCTAGTTGGGGAATTCGCTGTAGGGATTAATATTCCCAGTCTTTAACTTAAAAGGTTAATGCTTACTAGCTTTACAGCGATACAATGTACAGGTAGGAGGCTCAGACTTCAAAGTCTTGGAAGTAGATAAATTCTAGAACAATAGGTATAAAGCTATGATTTGACCCACAAATTTCTGAGCACTGTCCGTAGAAAAGGCCTGGTCGTATGGAGGCTACTATAGCTTGATTTAAGCGTCCAGGGATTGCATCTGCTTTAACGCCTAGTGATGGTACAGCTCATGAGTGTAATACGTCTTGTGATGAAATTAGTATGCGGATATCTGCTTCTATTGGTAGGGTGGTGCGGTTATCTACTTCAAGAAGTCGGAATTCACCAGGCTCAAGAAAATATGTGGGCATAATATAGGAATCAAAGGCTAGGTCTTCATAGTCTGAATATTCATAGCTTCAGTATCACTGGTGACCAATAGCTTTAAGGGTTAGGTATGGTTTATTGAATTCGTCTGTTATGTATAGGATACGTAAGGATGGGAGGGCAATTATAATAAGGATAATGGCAGGTAGAATGGTTCAGATAATTTCAATTTCTTGGGCATTCATTGTGCTGGTATGTGTTAGTTTTGTGGTAAGTATTAAGGAGATAATATACAGAACCAGAGAGCTAATAAGAAAAATAATTATCAGGGCATGGTCATGGAAGGCAATAAGTTCTTCTATAATAGGGGATGCTGCATTTTGTAGGCCTAGTTGGGCTGGGTGGGCCATGTAAGATATATAGGGATTAGTCTATAACTTAACTTTGACAAAGTTATGTAATTATTTTACTAATATCTTATTGAAAAAGTCATAGGGTCTATGGAGTTGGCTTGAAACCAATTTTTGGGGGTTCAAATCCTTCCTTTTTCGTTGAGAATTTTTACATAAGTAGCTTCTTCAAATGTGTGATAGGGAGGGGGGCAGCCGTAAAGTCATTCGAGGTTGGAGGATAGTTGTTCAACAGTTATGACTTTCCGTTTTGAGGAGAAAGCCTCTCAGATTATAAAGATTATTAGGATAACTGCTGTTAGTGAAATAAATGAACCTACAGATGATACAATATTTCATGTTGTGTAGGCATCAGGGTAATCAGAGTAACGTCGAGGCATGCCGGAAAGACCAAGAAAGTGTTGGGGAAAGAAGGTTATGTTTACACCTACAAATATAATACTGAAGTGAATTTTAGCGTAAGTTTGGTCGAGGGTATAACCAGAGAATAGTGGGAATCAGTGAATAAAGCCTCCTATAATAGCAAATACTGCCCCTATGGATAATACATAGTGAAAGTGAGCTACTACATAGTATGTATCATGTAAAACAATATCTAGTGATGAGTTGGCTAGAACAATCCCGGTCAGTCCACCCACAGTAAAAAGGAAAATGAAGCCTAGGGCTCATAGTATTGCAGGAGATCATTTAATGTTGCCACCATGTAGTGTGGCCAGTCAGCTGAAGACTTTTACTCCGGTGGGGATGGCAATAATTATAGTGGCTGATGTAAAGTATGCACGGGTATCTACATCTATTCCTACTGTAAATATGTGATGTGCTCATACAATAAATCCTAAGAAGCCGATGGATATTATAGCTCATACTATTCCTATATATCCAAATGGTTCTTTTTTGTTGGAGTAGTATGTTACGATATGAGAGATTATTCCGAAGCCGGGTAAGATAAGAATGTACACTTCAGGGTGGCCAAAGAATCAAAATAGGTGTTGATATAAGATTGGGTCACCCCCACCGGCTGGGTCAAAGAAAGTGGTGTTAAGATTGCGGTCTGTTAATAGTATGGTAATTCCAGCAGCTAGAACGGGGAGAGATAGGAGGAGAAGAACTGCTGTAATAAGGACTGATCATACAAAAAGAGGGGTTTGATACTGGGTTATGGCTGGGGGTTTTATATTAATAATTGTAGTAATAAAATTAATGGCTCCTAGGATGGAGGATACACCTGCCAGGTGAAGCGAGAAGATAGTTAGGTCTACTGAGGCTCCTGGATGAGATATATTTCCAGCTAGGGGTGGATATACTGTTCAGCCAGTCCCTGCACCGGCCTCTAGAGTTGAAGACGCAAGTAATAGGAGGAGGGATGGAGGGAGGAGTCAGAAGCTTATATTATTTATTCGGGGAAATGCTATATCCGGTGCACCAATTATAAGGGGCACAAGTCAGTTTCCAAAGCCCCCAATTATAATTGGTATAACTATAAAAAGAATTATAATAAATGCGTGAGAGGTAACGATAACGTTGTAGACGTGGTCATCTTCTATTAAACTCCCAGGTTGTCCTAATTCGGCTCGGATTAAGAGGCTTAGGGCGGTTCCGACTGCCCCTGCTCAGGCTCCAAATAGAAGGTAGAGTGTTCCGATGTCTTTATGGTTAGTTGAAAATAGTCAGCGATTTATGAACATAGGTAGGAGGAAGGTAAAATGGCCGAGTAAGCATTAGACTGTAAATCTAAAGACAGGGGTAAGTCCTCTTTTTACCAGCCCTGAGGTGATATACCACATTGAATTGCAAATTCAGAGAAGCAGCTTCAATTCTGCCGGGGCTTCTCCCGCCTTTTTCCCCCAACGGCGGGAGAAGTAGATTGAAGCCAGTTGATTAGGTTATTTAGCTGTTAACTAAATTTTTGTGGGTTAGAGTCCCATCAGTCTAGGAAGGGCTTAGCTTAATAAAAGCAACTGATTTGCGTTCAGTAGATGTAATATAGAGTTTTGCAGTCCTTAGGGCGTAGCAGAAATTAAGTAAATTATACTTACTGAGGGCTTTGAAGGCTCTTGGTCTTATTAACCTAAATTTCTAGGTTATTAATATTAGTGGTGTTAAAGGTAGAAGGAGGGTGGAGGAGATTATAAGAGGAGTGAGGAGGGGGGTTGGTTTTGTAGATTTTAGTTGTCAGTTAATTTTTGCGTTGTTGGATGTAGGAAATATTGTTACTGAGATAGAGTATGTTAGGCGTAAATAAAAATATAGGTTCACTAGTGTAAGTATGGCTATGGTGAGGGGGATAATAAGGTTGCTGTTGTTTGTAAATTCTTGTATAATAATTCATTTGGGGGAGAAGCCTGTGAGCGGGGGTAGGCCCCCTAAGGATAATATTATTAGTGGAATAACAGGTATAGCTCATGTAAATTTATTTCAGGTGTGGGATATAGATAGGGTTGTTGTATTTGAATTTAGGTAAAAGGTTATAAAGATAGTGATTGTTAGGAATAAGTAGATAAGTAGGCTAAGGATAGTAATGCTGGGATTATAATGTAGGACTGCCATTATTCACCCTATGTGGGTAATTGATGAATAGGCTATAATTTTGCGTAATTGTGTTTGATTTAGTCCGCCTCAGCTGCCAATTATAATTGATATTATGGAAATTGTTATTAAGATGTTTATATTAATGGATGGGAAGATCTGGAATATAATTGAAATAGGGGCTAGTTTTTGTCATGTGAGAATAATTATGGCGGGGATAAGGGGGATACCTTGGGTTACTTCTGGAAGTCAGAAGTGGAGAGGGGCCATGCCTAGTTTCATTGTCAAGGCAATTAATATTGTTGTAGCTAAGAATTGGTTTGTGGGGGGATTAATAGTTCACTGTCCGGAGAATAAATTGTTTATAAGAATTGTTATTAGGAGAAGCATAGATGCGGTTGCTTGAACTAGGAAATATTTTGTAGCTGCTTCTGTAGAGCGGGGATTTGTAGTTTTGGCTAGTACTGGTACAATAGCTAATATATTTAGCTCTATTCCTACTCAGATAAGGAATCAGTGTGAGCTTAGTATTGTAATTATAGTTCCTGTTAAAATTGTAAAGAAAATAATGAGTTGGGCTAGAGGGTTGATGTTAGTACGGGAAGGATTGAAACCAACATATTCGGGGTATGGGCCCGATAGCTTATTTAGCTGACCTTACTTAGAATGTGGTGTAATAGGTAGCACGGAGAGTTTTGAGTTCTCAGGTATGGGTTCAACTCCTATAGTTCTAGAAATAAGAGGATTTGAACCTCTATAATTTACTCTATCAAAGTAACTCTTTTGTCAGACATATTTCTATATTTGGGGAGGTACGGCAGATGTAAAAATTGGTATTGAGATGTATCATATACATAGTGCTAATGTGAGGGGTAAAAATTTTTTTCATAGGAGGTGTATAAGTTGGTCATAACGGAATCGGGGATATGCTGTTCGAATTCATAAGAATAATGCAGTTAGTAGAAGTGTTTTGGTTATAAAGTTTGCTGTATATAATTCTGGGGTAAGCAGTGTATGGGGTGCTGCTAAAAAGATGGTGGTGGTTAGGGCGTTTATTATGATGATGTTTATGTATTCTGCTATAAAAAATAGGGCAAATGAGCCTGCGGCGTATTCGATGTTGAATCCTGAAACTAGTTCTGACTCACCCTCTGTTAGATCGAAGGGGGCTCGGTTAGTTTCGGCTAATGTTGAAATAAATCATATTATGGCAAGAGGTCATGATGGAAGAAGAAGTCATAAGTGTTCTTGCGTTGTAATAAGCGAGTGTAAATTGAATGAGCCACTTATTAGTAGAACGGAGAGGAGGATAATAGCTAGCGTAACTTCATATGAAATTGTTTGGGCTACGGCTCGTAATGCACCTATTAGTGCATATTTTGAATTAGATGCTCATCCGGACCATAAAATTGAGTATACAGCAAGGCTTGAGATTGCTAATATAAATAGGAGGCCTAGGTTAAAATTGATTAGGGGGAGAGGTATGGGTAGGGGGACTCATAGGAGTAGGGCAATGGAGAGTGCTAAGGTTGGGGCAATTACATATAGAGTTGTAGTGGATGCTGTGGGAAGTAGTGGTTCTTTTGTAAAGAGTTTTATTGCGTCTGCAATAGGTTGAAGAACTCCGTAGGGGCCAACAATGTTAGGGCCTTTACGGAATTGTATATAGCCCAAGATTTTTCGTTCTGTAAGTGTAAGAAATGCTATAGCGATAAGGGCTGGGATGATAAGTAGGAGTAAATTAATTATGAACAAGTTGTTAAGGAGAGGAGTTGAACCTCTGGTAATAAAGTTTTAAGTTTTATGCAATTACCGGGCTCTGCCACCTTAACAAGCCCTGGTTTAGGGCGGGTGGAAAAATTATAAAATTAAGATGGAAGTCATTAGGTTTGTGAGGGCGCTTATGAAAGGTGGGCCCTATTTCTCTTGTCCTTTCGTACTGGGAGAAATATTTAATAGATAGAAACCGACCTGGATTGCTCCGGTCTGAACTCAGATCACGTAAGACTTTAATCGTTGAACAAACGAACCTTTAGTAGCGGCTGCACCACTAGGATGTCTTGATCCAACATCGAGGTCGTAAACCCTATTGTCGATATGGACTCTGTAATAGGATTGCGCTGTTATCCCTAGGGTAACTTGGTCCGTTGATCAATTTATTGGGTCAATGAATATAGGTTTACTTAGACTAGTAAGGTCTTGGTATATATTTCTCGGGGGTTGAATTATGCTCCGAGGTCACCCCAACCGAAATTTATAGTACATGGACTGTAATTTAATGCCTGTGGGTTTTTAAGCTACTAGTTTATACTATTAAATTAAAGCTCCATAGGGTCTTCTCGTCTTATTTAAATATATCCGCCTCTTCACGGATAGGTCAATTTCACTGATTAAAAGTAAGAGACAGTTAAACCCTCGTGTGGCCGTTCATACAAGTCCTTATTTAGAGAACAAGTGATTATGCTACCTTTGCACGGTCAGGGTACCGCGGCCGTTGAACATGTGTCACTGGGCAGGCAGTGCCTCTAATACTATTTATGCTAGAGGTGATGTTTTTGGTAAACAGGCGGGGGTAGAGTTTGCCGAGTTCCTTTTACTTTTTTAATCTTTCCTGAATAGCATGCCTGTGTTGGGTTAACAGTTAGAATAATGGGCGGATGAAGTTGTAGGATAAGGTGATTTGGCTGTTAACTAGCAGTGGTAGTTCCGGTCTGGGATAAGCTTATGCAGGGAGAATAATTTCATGTTACTTATACTAACATTATTACTTCTATTTGGAAATAGATTAATCCAATATGTTATAGGAGTTCAGTAAAATGGGTGGAATTAGAGGAGTAGGGGTATTGAGCTTGAACGCTTTCTTAATTGGTGGCTGCTTTAAAGCCTACTGTGGTAGTTAGGTGTTTTACTCTCTATATAAGGTTGTTTCCTATTGTCTAAAGAGCTGTCCCTCTTTAGAATAGCTATTAAATTTACGAGGGGATTAGGAGTTCTGTGAGTAAATTTAAAGTTGAACTGAAATTCTGTCTTGGATAACCAGCTATCACCAAGCTCGGTAGGTTTGTCGCCTCTACCCATAGATCTTCCCACTATTTTGCCACATAGACGGGTATGCTCTTTAGCTGTCCGTGGGTAGCTCGCTTGGTTTCGGGGAGTATTGTTGGAGTTCTTTGTACAATATAGTTTCTAGTTAATTCATTATGCAAAAGGTAGAAGGGTTTATCTTTGCTTTTTCATGCTTTGTGAGAATTTGTCTTTCCCTTGCGGTACTGTATCTATTGCGCCTAAGTTCAATTTCTATCACCTATACTTTTGTAATGGGTAAATGATTTAATTGATATAATTAGATAGTATAATAGTTTATGGTTTGGGCTAGAATTAGCTCAGAGTGATCGGCTATTTGCGATGTCTTCCGGGTGTAAGCTGGATGCTTTAGTTTAAGCTACACTTTGGTTTATCCAAGCGCACTTTCCAGTACGCTTACCATGTTACGACTTATCCCCTCTATATCAGTGTATAGTTGTTTGTTGTTAGTGCACTATTAATGTGATGTTTGAGGAGGGTGACGGGCGGTGTGTGCGTGCTTAATGGCCTTATTTCAATCAAGCTCTCTATTCTTGATTTACTGCTAAATCCACCTTGGGACTTTAAGTTTCATAAAGGCTGTCGTGTGATTTTCTGATTTAGAAAATGTAGCCCATTGCTCCCGCCCCATTGGCTGCACCTTGACCTAACGTTTTTATGATAATACTTCTGCTTACTATGCTATCTTTAGGGAGTTTGCTGAAGATGGCGGTATACAGGCTGAGGGCAAGGGGTGGTGAGGTTTATCGGGGTTTATCGATTACAGAACAGGCTCCTCTAGAAGGATATAAAGCACCGCCAGGTCCTTTGAGTTTCAAGCTGTGGCTTGTAGTGTTCTGGCGAATAATTTTGTTGATTAAGTTATTGAAGTTTAGGGCTAAGCATAGTGGGGTATCTAATCCCAGTTTGTACCTTAGCTATAGTGTATTCAGTATAATAAAGCCACTTTCGTAGGATATTTTACTATAACCAGGGTTTTCTACAACTTAGTTACAGGTTAGCTTTATTAATAGTAAGTCTTAAACACTCTTTACGCCGGACCCTATTAACTTGAGTCAATCGTATGGCCGCGGTGGCTGGCACGAAATTGACCGACTCTGGGTATCAGTATAACTTAGTTAAACTTTCGTTTATTGCTAAAGGTTTGTCACTGCTGTTTCCCGTGGGGGTGTGGCTGAGCAAAGTGTTTTGAGCTGCTTATGCGTGCTTGATACTCGCTCCTCTTGTTTTATAGTCTGGAGGGCATTCTCACAGGGCCGTGGATGCTTGCATGTGTAGTCTTACTGAGAGCTAATAGGAAGGCTAGGACCAAACCTGTGTGTTTATGGGGTGTAGTCACCCGTCTAGACATTTTCAGTGTCTTGCTTTGAGTATTAAGCTACATTAAC